ATCCCCATTTCTACCCATCTGGTATATTGTCCTTTTCTTTCCGTGTTGAAATAGAAAGTTATTAATAGACGAGATTTTCAAAAAAAATGCTTCTTCCTATTCCTGGAAGAAAAGAAAGATTTCTTTACTTGATACAAATTTGACATAACAACATGATAAAGTTTTATTTTATTTCTATTTAATTATTTCATTTAGTAATTTAGTAGAATTATTATTAATTAATAATTTATTAATTAATTTTTATTTAATTATTATTTAGAATTAATTAATTATTGTAATTGAAATAAGGTTTTCATTATAACCATATATAGTGATATAGTGAAATGATATTCCAGGTTCTTTTAAAATAAAAGTAAAAGAATTTTTTTTTCAATACCCACTCTTTGATTTCTATGTTCTTTATTTTTATTAGTTTTAGTTAAGAATTCGAGTGATTGGGCTGTCTATTGATTCTGAGAGGAAATGAAATATTCAAATGATTTTTCATCAAATGACTATTCATCTATTTATTTTGATGTAACTAGTGGAAGGAAAGATATATGGAAAAATGGTGGTTCAATTTGATGTTTTCCAAGGGGGGGATAGAATCTAGGTGTCGGCTAAGTAAATCAATGGATAGTCTTGATCCTCTTGAGAATACCCGTGTAAGTGAACACCTCGTTCTAAATGATACAGAAAAAAACATTTTGAGTTGTAGTACTCGTGATAATAGGAATGTTGATCGTTTAGTCGGCGTGGGGGATATTCGGACTTTCAGCGCGAATGACACTTTTTTGGTTCGGGATAGTAATAATAGAGACAGTTATTCCATATATTTGGATATTGAAAATCAAGTTTTTGAGATTGACAATGATCATTTTTTTCTTAATGAATTAGAAAGTTCTTTTTATAGTTATTGGAATTCTAGTTATTTGAATAATGGACCTAGGAGTGCTGACTCCCGCTATGATCATTATATGTATGATACTAATTATAGTTGGAATAATTACATCAACAGTTGCATTGATAGTTATCTTCGTTCTCAAATCTGGATTGATAGTTATATTTTAAGTAGTAGTGAACATTATAATGAAAGTTACCTTTATAATCACATTTGTGATCAAAGCAGAAATTGTAGTGAAAATAAGAGTTCCGGTCTAAGAACTGGCACAAATAGTATCGATTTAACTCTAAGAGAAAGTTCTAATGATCTTGATGTAACTCAAAAATATAGGCATTTGTGGGTTCAATGTGAAATTTGTTATGGATTAAATTATAAGAAATTTTTGAAATCACGAATGGATATTTGTGAACAATGTGGATATCATTTGAAAATGAGTAGTTCAGATAGAATTGAACTTTTGATTGATCCAGGCACGTGGAATCCTATGGATGAAGACATGTTATCTCTGGATCCCATTGAATTTCATTCAGAGGAAGAACCCTATAAAGATCGTATTGATTCTTATCAAAAAAAGACAGGATTAACTGAGGCTATTCAAACAGGTATAGGCCAACTCAACGGCATTCCCGTAGCAATTGGGGTTATGGACTTTCAGTTTATGGGGGGTAGTATGGGATCCGTAGTAGGCGAGAAAATTACTCGTTTGATCGAGTATGCTGCCAATAAACTTTTACCTCTTATTCTAGTGTGTGCTTCTGGAGGAGCACGAATGCAAGAAGGAAGTTTGAGCTTGATGCAAATGGCTAAAATATCTTCTGCTTTATATGATTATCAATCGAATAAAAAGTTATTTTATATATCAATTCTTACATCTCCTACGACTGGCGGGGTGACTGCTAGTTTTGCTATGTTGGGAGATATCATTATTGTTGAACCGAACGCCTATATTGCATTTGCAGGTAAAAGAGTAATTGAACAAACATTGAATAAGACAGTACCTGAGGGTTCACAAGCGGCTGAATTTTTATTCCATAAGGGCTTATTCGATCTAATCGTACCACGTAATCTGTTAAAAAGTGTTCTAAATGAATTATTTCAGCTTCACGCGTTCTTTCCTTTGAATCATAACTCAAGTATAGCTTTAAGTTAATTAAATGAATTCCATTTTTGGGGTTCTAGTGAACAAGTATTTGTTTATCGATTTGTCAAAAAAAATTGGAAAAATCCAACGAATGGTTTTTTGTGACAATTAAGAAGAATTTGTAGAATTGTAGTAAAGAATCATGTAGATAATTGCTGATATTCTTGATTACTAAGTAGGAAATGAAACCTCTATCAACTAGCAACAAGCTAAAAGAACGAAATTATTTTTTCCGCGAAATTCAATTGGGTAATGAAAATAATAAATAAAAAAATTTCATCTTATTTTCTTACCTTCGGATTATAACGAAATTTTCGGGAATTTACAATTTATTTGCATTTATAAGTGGAAGAAGCTCTTTATTATTTATTACATTACTTTATTAAAATTAAAGTTATAAAACAAGAGAAAGAATAACAAAGAAGTGGAAGTGGATTATCATTTATATCTATATATTTCATGTAGAAAATTGAATAAGCTCATTTAATTAGTTCTAGATTCCTTGCACTTTCATTCTATAATACTTATTTAATACTTAAACTTAGATTCACTTCGATATACTATAATTTATATTAGATATACTATAATACGAATTAGAATACGAATTCTAATAATTAGAAGATATCTTTCTCTTTTTAACAATAATAATATAGAATATAGTAAGTAAAAAGATTAATATAACAATAAATAACAGATACAAATATTCAATCGGGGGTGCCCAGCCTATGACAATTCTTAACAATTTACCCTCTATTTTTGTGCCTTTAGTAGGCTTAGTCTTTCCGGCAATTGCAATGGCTTCCTTATCTCTTCATGTTCAAAAAAACAAGATTTTTTAGATTCGATGAAAGAAAGTTTTACTTATTTTTTCAAGACCTATACTTGAATCATAACAGAAATATCCGTTTTAGCTATATATTTAGTATAATTATGGTATAACATTAAAAAAAAATGACAACGATAAAAGAAGGGTTTTTTATGCAGACGTGAATATGATATATTAATAAACGAGCCATTTGAAAATCAATATCAATCAAGATTGGAGTAGATGCCTGAAATAAACGCAAAGTAAAAGTATCCGTATGCGCGTAGATAGGGGATCGTACGAGAGTGCTTCATTTTAGTATTTTAGACTAACAAATTGGATGAATTCCTACCCAAAATGCACATCAGAATGGTGCGAGTTGATGAAAGTTACTTCGGAAACAAAAAAAGTAAAGTAAAATTTATACGGGCTAGTCTCTCACTTCCAATAAAATGCAACCGGATCTAGTATGAGTTGGCGATCAGAACATATATGGATAGAACTTATAGTGGGGTCTCGAAAAACAAGTAATTTCTGTTGGGCTTTTATACTTTTTTTAGGTTCATTGGGGTTTTTATTGGTTGGAATTTCTAGTTATCTTGACAGAAATTTGATATCTTTATTTCCATCTCAGGAAATCATTTTTTTTCCCCAAGGGATCGTGATGTCTTTTTATGGGATCGCTGGTCTATTTATTAGCTCTTATTTGTGGTGTACAATTTCATGGAATGTGGGTAGCGGTTATGATCGATTCGATAGAAAAGAAGGAATCGTGTGTATGTTTCGTTGGGGATTTCCTGGAAAAAATCGGCGCATCTTACTCCGATTTCTTATGAAAGATATTCAGTCTATCAGAATAGAAGTTCAAGAGGGTATTTATGCTCGGCGTGTTCTTTATATGGAAATCAGAGGCCAGGGGGTCATTCCTTTGATTCGTACTGATGAAAATTTGACTCCACGAGAAGTTGAGCAAAAAGCTGCGGAATTGGCTTCTTTTTTGCGCGTACCAATTGAAGTAGTTTGAAATGAACTGAAAACTGAAGAATAAACATTTGTCTTACCAGGAGGCCAGGAGTCCCTTCTTTTGCTTTTTTGTTTCTAGAGTATAACTTAACTGAAGTTTCTCCACAATACTTGATGAAGCAAAGAAGACGTATATTATATAATATACTAAACAATACATTTTTTTTGTCAGTCATGTATTCTTTCGTTTTTTAGACTATGATTCTGTAATTTTTTCGAAATTCAAAGACTAACTAACCACTGGACTCATAAAAAAATAGATAATAAATTTAGATTTTAGAAGTTCGAGGTCTTGTAATAGAACTTATGCTGGAATAGTAGATCGTCTAGAGTCGACGAATGAGACGGGGTTCGGTCAAAATTTACAGACAAAAAAATGAAAAAAAAAAAAGCATTCATTCCCCTTTTATATCTTACATCGATAGTATTTTTGCCCCGGTGGATCTCTTTTTCATTTAATAAAAGTCTGGAATCTTGGGTTACTAATTGGTGGAATACTAGTCAATCTGAAACTTTTTTAAGTGATATTCACGAAAAGAGTATTCTAGCGAATTTCATAGAATTCGAGGAACTCTTCCTATTGGACGAAATGCTAAAGGAATACCCGGAAACACATTTACAAAGGTTTCGTATCGGAAGAATCCATAAAGAAACGATTCAATTGATCAAGATGTATAATGAAGATAGTATCCATATGATTTTGCACTTCTCGACAAATTTACTCTGTTTCGTTATTCTAAGTGGTTATTCTATTCTAGGTAATGAAGAACTTATTATTCTTAATTCTTGGGTTCAAGAATTCCTATATAATTTAAGCGACACAATAAAAGCCTTTTCTATCCTTTTATTAACCGACTTATGTATAGGATTCCACTCACCTCATGGTTGGGAACTAATGATTGGCTCTGTCTACAAAGATTTTGGATTTGCTCATAATGATCAAATTATATCTGGCCTTGTTTCCACTTTTCCAGTCATTTTGGATACAATTTTTAAATATTGGATCTTCCGTTATTTAAATCGTGTATCTCCATCACTTGTAGTAATTTATCATTCAATGAATAACTGAAAAATAATGATCCACCGACAAAATTTTTAGAAGGTTGGTTATTTTTTAACCACTTCAAATTTTACTTTTTTTATATTTT